ACAAACAATTGAGGCAAATCTAGCTCTCCGACGGGCTAGGACACGGGTAGAGGCTATCAATGCGATTTCATAACCAGTAGGTGCGTCGAATAATCATCGATTTATACACCCTATATTTGGGTGTTTTGTTTGACTTGATTCTGTCGAGTAAATACAATCAAGCAAAATCAGATTTTGATGCAACGAAAAAGAAATAGAAAAGATAAAAAATCAATATCACTAAAAGAAAATGGGTATAAAAACTTATTAGATACCATGGACCGCGGTATCTAATAAGTTCTACCTACTATTGGATTTGAACCAATGACTCCCGCCGTATGAAAGCAATACTCTAACCGCTGAGTTAAGTAGGTCATTTATCTTCACAAAGAAAACCAAAAGGGACTCATCCCATCGATGGATTATAAATATCATATTACTTAGAAGCAATACCGATCAATATGATCTTGGATCATGGAATAGTCATCTTGAGAATATTCATCTTGACAAAAAATTATCTACATAATAAAATATATATTACAAGCACTAAGGGCTATAGCTCAGTTGGTAGAGCACCTCGTTTACACGCGCGCCGATGTTTTTCAGGGGAGTCCATCATGGAATCAAAAAAATTGATCTTATTGACAAATCGATGTCTTACTCCATAACTTTGAGGGAAGAAGAGAACAATAGCCTGACAAGGGTTCGGTCCGTTTAGGTGCCCAGTTAGGTGCCAAACAGACCCCATCATTGATTTGATATATTGATAAGGTGAATACCCAGTCTATTCAATGCTAGGCTGAGCATAAGGGCCTCAAAAAAATCTCTTTTCGTCCTATGAACTTTAAGGTGTACGAAGTTTCATATTTGATTTTTAAATAGAGCGATAGAGACTTCATTTCACTTAGGTTAATCTAGGCCAGAGGCAGACCTACGTCAAGATAACCCCCCTTGAAAAACTTTGGTAGTGTTCCTGAATCTGAATCCACATAATGACTCAGAGCACATGGAGCCATCTCCTTATTTTTCGGTAAAAAATAAAAATGGCGAACTAGCTGATATTTATATCAGTTAATGAAAGAGCCCAATGCACAAAAAATGCATGTTGGGTCTTTGAAACAGTTCAGATCATTTTGATAATAATAAGTTTGATCTGTTTTACCGAGAAAGTCTACGGTTCGAGTCCGTATAGCCCTAGAGCCCTATAAAATAAAAATGAATATTCAAAAAAAATTGTATCATTTTTCATTTGAATTTCCTCGTTATTGTTTTAACTGACTGATTGCTTCATCAAAAGACAATCATTACTATAAGCCCATTCAAGGGGATCGTTTAAAGTAGAATATCAAACTAAAAGCGAAAACACATTTCATTTCAATGGACCCAATCGATCTTTTTCCAGTTGTGGATAAACAAACCAACTTTTGTTCAGTACTCTTCGTAGGAAAATTCATATGCAATTTTCATCTTTTCCTGTCCGAAATCAACGAGTTAAATATAGTACCCCTAGTTTGGTATACCCAATTCTATGGAATTTTGTATCATGACACGAGTCTGGTTAAAAACTCCAACCTAACCCAACCCCAATCAAATCTAATAGTAATTTACGTCGGTATTGCGCGCTATTTGTGCACAATATAAAGTTTGAAAAGCGAATATCTTTGCTAATGCTAAGTTTCATTGTCAACAACGTAAAATAGGCTTTCCTTCGTATACCTTACTTAGACCTAGTCTTCTCTCAATGAATAGAAAATCCTACATCGGGATTGGATTCTAATAAAAGGAATATAATAAGACCCATATATTCTAAATCTTGAGATGAAAATTCCTAGACATTCTCTTACATCTGACTACTTGTTCTATTATAAACCACTAATAAAAAGAGACAAATGGACATATTCATAAAAAAAAAAAAAAATGAGAATTATATTTAGAATCCCTTTTCTTTAGAGAGAATACTCGGTAAGATTGAGATGAAAACAAGAGAATTTGGATAAGAGCAATAGTTAGTTTTAACTATAACTAAAAAAAAATCAAAAGATATCTAAAGATATGTAATAAAAATAGGATTCTAATCGATGAATCTTGAAAGGAAACACGCCCAGCCCACTAAATGGGTCGACCAAAAGCAATTCTTACTTTAACTAAACAGTTATGAACGACTTAAAAATTTCAAGTCGAATTGACTAATCCGGTATATTTTCCACGTTCATAGGAGTGCATCTATGTTTCTGCTTTATGAATATGATATTTTTTGGGCATTTCTAATCATATCAAGTCTTATTCCTATTTTGGTATTTTTCATTTCGGGATTTTTAGCTCCGATTAGCAAAGGACCGGAGAAACTTTCTAGTTATGAATCGGGTATAGAACCAATAGGCGACGCTTGGTTACAATTTAGAATCCGCTATTATATGTTTGCTCTAGTTTTTGTTGTTTTTGATGTTGAAACGGTTTTTCTTTATCCATGGGCAATGAGTTTTGATATATTAGGTGTATCTGTATTTGTAGAAGCTTTAAT